GGTTATCCTGCGCTTGGAAGAAGAAGTAGGAAAAGGAAAAAATATAGTGATAGTTTTATTCTTCGTCGCCGTAAATAGGAATATTGAAAATCGAATTTTTGGAATTTGAAATAATGTGATGGGCGAACGACGGGAATTGAACCCGCGCATGGTGGATTCACAATCCACTGCCTTGATCCACTTGGCTACATCCGCCCCTTATCCAGCTAAAGGATTTTCTCTTTTTTCCATTCATCATTATTGTATTTATTCTTACCTTCATACTTAGATCGAGATATTCTATTGGACATAGAATGCCAATCTTTAAAATGTAAAAAAAAGGAGTAATCGGCTGTGACACGTTCACTAAAAAAAAATCCTTTTGTAGCTAATCATTTATCGAGAAAAATTGAAAAACTCAACATGAGGGAGGAGAAAGAAATAATAGTAACTTGGTCTCGGGCATCTACCATTATACCCAAAATGATTGGCCATACAATCGCTGTTCATAATGGAAAAGAACATTTACCTATTTATATAACAGATCGTATGGTAGGTCACAAATTGGGAGAATTCGCGCCTACTCTGACTTTCGCGAGACATGCGAGAAACGATAATAAATCTCGTCGTTAATTAATTTGGAAAAAAMWTACTTATCATTCATTGGCGGGGGAGAAACCTTATGATAAAGAACTCAAATTCGGGTAGAGAAGTAAAAGTTTTAGCTAAACATATATCTATGTCTGTTTTCAAAGCGCGAAGAGTAATTGATCAGATTCGCGGGCGTTCTTATGAGGAAACACTTATGATACTGGAACTCATGCCTTATCGAGCATCTTATCCCATTTTAAAATTGGTTTATTCTGCAGCAGCAAATGCTAATCATAATATGGGTTTGAACGAAGCTGATTCATTCATTAGTAAAGCCGAAGTCAATGGGGGCCCCTTTGTGAAAAAGTTAAGACCCAGGGCTAGAGGACGTAGTTATCCGATAAAAAGACCCACTTGTCATATAACAATTGTATTAAAAGATAAATCTAAAATTTAGATGAATCTTTAGAAAAAAAATGGATGAAAAGATAATATAATAAAAAAATATGGGACAAAAAATAAATCCACTTGGTTTCAGACTCGGTACAACCCAAAATCATCATTCCTTTTGGTTCGCACAACCAAAAAATTTTTCTGTAGGTCTACAAGAAGATGAGAAAATACGGAATTGTATCAAGAACTATGTACAAAAAAATAAGAGAATATCCCCAGGTTTCGAAGGAATTGGAATTGCACGAATAGAAATTCAAAAAAGAATCGATTTGATCCAGGTCATAATCTATATTGGGTTTCCTAATTTATTAATAGAGGGCCGAACGCGAGGGATCGAAGAATTACAGATGAATGTACAAAAAGAGTTTCATTCTGTGAACCGAAGACTCAATATTGCTATCACAAGAATTGAAAAACCTTATGGACACCCTAATATTCTTGCAGAATATATGGCTTCACAATTAAGAAATAGAGTTTCGTTTCGAAAGGCAATGAAAAGAGCTATTGAATTAACTGAACAAACAGATACAAAGGGAATTCAAATACAAATTGCAGGGCGTATCGACGGAAAAGAAATTGCACGTGTCGAATGGATCAGAGAAGGTAGGGTTCCTCTACAAACAATTCGTGCTAAAATTGATCATTGTTCCTATACAATTCGAACTATCCATGGAGTATTAGGCCTAAAAATTTGGATATTTGTGAACGAGGAATAATAGACCTTTTTTTATCTTGACATTCTGTCCAGTGATAGAACAAAAAATTAGAAACTATTTCTGTTTTTTTTCCTTTTTCCGTTAAATCAAACAAAAAATAAACAATTCTAATTCTATAAGGTTGAATAAAAAATAGATTAATCTTACTTTTGATATAATTGCTATGCTTAGTGTGTGACTCGTTAGTTTTTTCTTTAGAGTTTAAAGCTGGGCTTCAAAAAAAAAAGACTGACCTCCACTATAAACTTAATAACTATATAAAATAAAATAATAAAATAAACGAAAAACTAATAACCAACTTATTGCTTCGTATTGTCGAGATCCCAAGAAACAGTCACTATATGACTGAATGACTGAATCAATCATATAGTTGTAACAACTGAAATTTTCATAAAAAACAAATCTGATTATGGATTTTGAAGAAAAAAAAATAAAGGGATGCGGATAAATGGAAAGGTGATAGAAAGAGAGAACAAAAATATCAATGATAGATGATTCCAATATGTATGGTCTATGAATCACCTCATAAAAGGCAGTGTGATAAAGCATTAATATTGCTATATTAATATATATAATAATACAAATAATAAAGTATAATATAAATAATAAAGAGCCCTGGGTTAATAGAAACTGAGGAGATTGACTCGGGAACCAATTTTGTTGGGAGCTCCGTTGCAGAGTTCAGGCCTAACCATTAATAGAGAAGCTATAGGAACGACGAAACCTGTGACTATATAAGATTCAACTATTAAAATATAAATAAAATAGAAAAGAAAAATGAATCCTAATGATTCATCGGGCGGGATGGCGGAACGAACCAAGAACAAATTGATTTACTCTGAGAGGTCATGGATTGATCCTACGAATGAAGCAGGAAAGAGTCAATATCCGCCCGCGAAACCCTTATTTATTTATTGTATTACAATACAATATTGTCTTGACTCGATAAGAGTAAAATAAAAAAAAAAAAATAGGGATTCGTTATAAAAAATAAGCATTATCTTTATCTATAAATATACACATCTAGCCATATATGGTTATGGTATGGAGCTTCCTATGTAATAAATGAAATATCAATAAATCCCATTACTTAGTTTAGTGTACTAATTATTAAATGGATGTGTATCCGTATCGAATCTTTTCATTCGCGAGGAGCTGGATGAGAGGAAACTCTCATGTCCGGTTCTGTAGTAGAGGTGGGATTAAGAAAAAACCATCAACTATAACCCTAAAAGAACTAGATTTCGTAAGCACCATAGAGGAAGAATGAAGGGAATATCTTGTCGGGGCAATCATATTTGTTTCGGCAGATACGCTCTTCAGGCACTTGAACCCGCTTGGATCACAGCTAGACAAATAGAAGCAGGGCGAAGAGCAATGGCACCATATGCGCGTCGTGGTGGAAAAATATGGATACGTATATTTCCAGACAAACCTGTTACAATAAGACCCACGGAAACACGTATGGGTTCGGGGAAAGGATCTCCCGAATATTGGGTATCCGTTGTTAAACCAGGCCGAATACTTTATGAAATGGGTGGAGTATCAGAAACTGTAGCCAGAGCAGCTATTGAGATAGCTGCGTGCAAAATGCCTATACGAACTCAATTTATTATTTCAGGATAGGGATATAGAACTAAAGATAAACAAAAGGGGTATTGAGGATGAAAAAACAACCGCGGGTTTATTTATTTCTAGACAAACACTATTTCTTTTTTTCCTCATTCTTTGCATTGAAATAACAGATTCAAATAAAAATGATATGATTCAACCTCAGACCCTTTTGAATGTAGCAGATAACAGCGGAGCTCGAGAATTGATGTGTATTCGAATCATAGGAGCCGGTAATCATCGATATGCTCATATTGGTGACGTTATTGTTGCTGTAATCAAAGAAGCAGTGCCCAATATGCCTCTAGAAAGATCAGAAGTAATTAGAGCTGTAATTGTACGTACATGTAAAGAACTCAAACGTGACAACGGTATGATAATACGATATGATGACAATGCTGCGGTTGTCATTGATCAAGAAGGAAATCCAAAAGGAACTCGAGTTTTTGGCGCGATTGCTCGGGAATTGAGACAGTTGAATTTTACTAAAATAGTTTCATTAGCTCCTGAAGTATTATAAATACTAGTAGATGAAACTATGATATAGTTATAGTAGGATATCTGAAATGGATTAAATTAGTAGATTGTGTTTCACGCATATACTTTTAATAATTGAAATTGAATAATTCAAAATAAAAAAACATGTTGATTATATCAAAATTAAGAAGCACCAATAATTAGAATTCGTCATGGGCAGAGACGCTATTGCTGATATAATAACTTCTATAAGAAATGCTGACATGAGTAAAAATGGAACGGTTCGAATAGCATCCACTAATATCACCGAAAACATTGTTAAAATACTCCTACGAGAAGGTTTTATTGAAAACGTTCGGAAACATCAGGAAAGTAACAAAGATTTCTTGGTTTCAACCTTGCGCCATAGAAGGACTAGGAAAGGAATATATAGAACTATTTTAAAACGTATCAGTCGACCTGGTCTACGAATCTATTCCAACTATCAAAAAATTCCTAAGATTTTAGGTGGAATGGGAATTGTAATTCTTTCCACTTCTCGAGGCATAATGACAGATCGAGAAGCTAGACTAGAAAAAATTGGAGGAGAAATTTTGTGCTATATATGGTAATCTTCCTCCGGTATCCTAATTTGATCTCTAACTTCCAATTTGTGAAATAGAGAGGAAAAGTAAGTTATATAACTCTTCCTCCATTAGTTGATGATATTTCAAGGGGTTACCTGGATGAAAGAACAAAAATGGATTCATGAAGGTTTAATTACTGAATCACTTCCCAACGTCCCGGGTCCATTTAGATAATGAAGATCTAATTCTAGGTTATATTTCAGGGAGGATCCGACGCAGTTTGATACGGATACTGCCGGGAGATAGAGTCAAAATAAAAATAAGTCGGTATGATTCAACTAGAGGACGTATAATTTATAGACTCCGCAACAAAGATTCGAGCGATTAGATGATTTTTGAAAACATTCCTTTGGTGAGAGATACAACTCGAAGCTAAAAAATGAAATACAAGAGACTTATTTTCTTCCAAGGAATAGATTCCAAATTGAGGTAAGGAGTGATAAATATGAAAATAAGAGCTTCCGTTCGTAAAATTTGTGAAAAATGTCGACTGATCCGTAGGCGCGGACGAATTAGAGTGATTTGTTCCAATCCGAGACATAAACAG